ATGGCAACCAAAGAATATCTTTTACGTATCCATCCAGTTTGTCAACTTTTTTGGAAATGATACAAAGAAAAATGACTTTGTACACAAAGGAAAATCACTTCTCTTATGAACTGTATAATCAATGGGTTCATACCAAAGACCAAAAAGAAAAGAATCTAAGCAATGAATTTCTAAGTAGACTACAGGCTATAGACAAGGGATCTGTTCCTATGAAAGATAAATAAGATAAAGAAATATTGAGACAAAAGATAAATAGAAGAAAAGATAATAAGAGATACGCCCTCCTCCTACATATTTTATGCCCTCTCCTACAAAGAAATTCGTAATACCAACGCCATTCGTAATTCCATCAATTACTCGTCTATCAAAAAAATGAGTTAATTCAGCTAATCCTCTTAGACCCTTAGTAAAAGATGTTGCATAAAAAGCATCTATGTAACCACGATTATATGACCAACTATATATTATAGTTATTAGTTTGTCTCCCCAAACGCGCGTCTGACCCTTTTTTAAAAATGCATTTTTAAAATTAAAATTTTGTAAAGATGAATAAAGGGGCTTATATAAAAGGGATGCTATAAGTATTCCAAAACATGCTAGACTGACTGACAAAATAGCATTTGAAAAAAATTCATACCAATCCACCGAATCAGTCAAATTTTTATGTAAAAGATTTATAGACGGAGTTAACCATTTTGATAATATATCCAAACCCATTCCTTCTTGATTCAAAGGAAGTGCCAGGGATCCCACGAACAAGGTAAATAGAACCAATACAAGCAAAGAGAATAACATAGTATTATCTGATTCATGGGGATATAAAAAACTTTTTTTTTTACAAGTTTTTAAATGAATAATAAAGGGTTGGTTGATGGTTTTTACCATATTATAAATTTGGTTTTGGTATGCCGTCTTAGAAAAAAAAGAAGCCTTCTCATTATTATTCATTATTAATAAAGTTAATAAATTTATAGATATATATTTTTTTTTTAAGGCTTCTTTTCCCCATAGAGATACTGAATAAAACGGACTCATTCCCATTTGTTTTCCACTGTAATTTTGAAAATTAGTATTTAAATGCCCTTCAAAAGTAAGTAAATAAATTCGAAACATATAAAATGCAGTTAACCCGGCTGTGGAACAAGCTATTATTCCGAAAAGTGGTGAATACAACCAAGTATCATTAAGAATTTCATCTTTGGACCAAAAACAAGCAAGTGGTGGAATACCACAAAGAGAAAGTGTACCTAATAAAAAAGCTGTTTTTGTAATTGGGACATGTTTTGTTAAACCGCCCATAAGAACCATATTCTGACTTTTATCTGGAGAATATCCAACAATAGCTTCCATTGAATGAATAATTGACCCAGATCCTAAAAACAATAATGCTTTAGAGTAAGCATGAGTAATCAAATGAAATAAAGCAGCTCGATATGACCCCATACCTAAAGCTAACATCATATAACCCAATTGAGACATTGTAGAATAGGCTAAACTTCTCTTAATATCTTTTTGAGCAAGAGCCAAAGTAGCTCCTAATAGTACTGTTATTATACTTATTAAAGATATAAAATTCATTATGTAGGGTATTCCTATGAAAAGAGGAAGAAGACGAGCGACAAGAAAAATGCCCGCTGCTACCATCGTAGCAGCATGAATCAGAGCCGAAATAGGGGTAGGCCCTTCCATGGCATCAGGTAACCATACATGAAGAGGGAATTGTGCCGATTTAGCAATTGCACCGGAAAATACTAGAAAAACGCATAAATTATAAACTAAAAAAGTAAACGCATTATCATTATTATAACTTAAGTTATTGAATATTTCGAACAAATCCTGAAATTCAAAACTACCTGTTATCCAATAAAGACCTAAGATTCCTAAAAATAAACCAAAATCTCCTATACGATTAGTTACAAAAGCTTTTTGACAAGCATTTGCAGCAATAGGTCGTGTGAACCAAAAACCTATTAATAGATATGAGCACATTCCAACTAATTCCCAAAAAATATAAATTTGTATCAAATTTGAACTCGTAACTAATCCCAGCATGGAAGTATTGAAAAAACTCATATAAGCAAAAAATCTTAAATATCCTTGATCATGAGACATATAATTATCACTATAAATCAAAACCAGAATTCCAACAGTAGTAATTAATATTAACATAATAGAAGTAAGTGGGTCGATCAAGTGGCCGAACTCTAAAGAAAAATCATTATTAATAGTCCAAGACCATACATATTGATATATGAAATTGCTATTTATTTGCTGAATAGCCAGATCTGCAGAACAAATCATAACTATACTTAATAATAAAACACTAGGAAAAGCCCACATGCGACGAAGATTTTTTGTTGCCGTCGGAAAAAAGAGAAGCCCGACTCCGATTAAGACAGGAACTGTAAGTGGAACGAAAGGTATGATCCATGCATATGCATATGGATATGTATGTTCCATAAGAAAAACCTTTTTCATTTTTAATTAATTCTTTCCGATTCACCGGATCTTCTCTCTTTCGCAAAAAAAGGAAATATATATATATATAGATTAGAGATGCAAGACCAAAATTTAATCTTCTTAAGTAGTCTTATTCTTTACCAAATCGTTCAAATCAAGAAGTTACAATTGGTTAAATGATATCACCCTTACTAGTGCAAAGTGAATAGTTATTTATTATTTATTAAGTAATATAGTTATATATTTAAAGCTATTTCGGGAGATCCAGAAAAAAAGCTTTTTTAACTTTAACCAATTTTATTTCTATAGTACGTTGGATACTATAGCTATAGAGCGTTTACTATGAGGATATAAAGAAATCCATTAGTATAGTATGAATTCGTTTTTTTGTCCGGAAAGTTAGAATTTATTAATTATATGTAATATAAATGTAAAAAAAAATTAATAACATATAATCTTTTTTCGCCTTTTTTATAGCAAAGTAGTATTATCTAAATAAAGAACTAGATGGATAATCAATAGTAAATAAAGATTCGTTTTTATTGAATATTTAATATTATATTAATACTAGATAGATGTCTTTCACATCCAACTATAACAATGAGTAATCTCTTGATTTTTGAATGGCAGTTCCAAAAAAACGTACTTCTATGTCAAAAAAGCGGATTCGTAAAAATTCTTGGAAAAAGAAGGGATATTGGGCAGCGTTAAAAGCTTTTTCATTATCGAAATCTCTTTCGACCGGGAATTCAAAAAGTTTTTTTGTGCCGACAAATAAATAATCAAACATTGGAATAATCGGAATAAGAACTGAATCGAAACTGAATGACTTTTTTGTTCTATCCCTAGAACTATCTAGGATCTAGGGATAGAACAAAAAAGTCTTATTCCCACAGAGGATAAACTATGCGTAAGCTTATTATTTTATTAAGTTAAATATAACTGACATTCTAAAATCAGATAAATATACTCTATTAGTGAACACATATTTAAATGACGTTGTATTCCTAAATTTAAAATTTTAATCGTTCCTAAATATGAATTGACTACTTCAATCTCGACGATTGAGTATGAATAGGTTATTATAATTTTGAGCAAGCCGCTATGGTGAAATCGGTAGACACGCTGCTCTTAGGAAGCAGTGCTAGAGCATCTCGGTTCGAGTCCGAGTGGCGGCATGGGATCTATCTTCTAAAACTTCTAAAAGAGATAGACTAAGCCCTATTAAGTAATTCCAGAAAGGAAACTCCCTGCATTCCGTAATTATAATTAAGGTACTCCCCCCTTAAAAATATATATATATAATATGATTTTTTCGACTTTCGAACATATATTAACTCATATATCCTTTTCTATTATTTCAATTTTAATTACACTATATTTTCTAACCTTATTAGTGGATGAAATCGGAGGACTAGATGATTCATCCGAAAAGGGCATGATAGCCAGCTTTTTCTGTATAACCGGATTATTAATCACGCGGTGGATTTATTCGCGACATTTTCCATTAAGTGATTTATATGAATCATTAATTTTTCTTTCGTGGAGTTTATCCAGTATTAATATGCTTCCGTATTTTAAAAAACATAAAAATAATTTAAGCGCAATAACCGCGCCAAGTGCTATTTTTACCCAAGGCTTTGCTACTTCGGGTCTTTTAACTGAAATGCATCAATCCGCAATATTAGTACCTGCTTTACAATCCCAATGGTTGATGATGCATGTAAGCATGATGGTATTGGGCTATGCAGCTCTTTTATGTGGATCATTATTATCAATAGCTCTTTTAGTCATTACATTTCGAAAAGACATAAGTATTCTTCATAAAAGCAACCATTTATTAAAATTAAATGAGTTAGTTTACTTTAATGAGACCAAATACACAAATAAAATAAACAATATTGTAAAAAATACTTCATTTCTTTCTCATAGGAATTATTACAAGTATCGATTGATTCAACAATTGGATGATTGGGGTTATCGTGTTATTAGTCTAGGTTTTATCTTTTTAACCATAGGTATTCTTTCGGGAGCAGTATGGGCTAATGAGGCATGGGGATCATATTGGAATTGGGACCCAAAAGAAACTTGGGCATTTATTACTTGGACCATATTTGCTATTTATTTACATACGCGAACAAAGGAAAATTTACAAGGTGAAAATTCGGCAATTGTGGCTTCTATGGGGTTTCTAATAATTTGGATATGCTATTTTGGGGTTAATCTATTAGGAATAGGGTTACATAGTTATGGTTCATTTAACCTCTAATTGGATTGCAGAAAGGGCGTGACTAATACAGTTAGGTTGTAGGACTATATATAAGAAAACTTCGTGTAAGCTGACGAGAACCCTTTGAATCCAGATTGTAGTGATTCAAAGGGTTCGGAATAATTCGGTTTACAATTCATTTTTTATTATCTTAAGTAAACTATTTCTCAAAAAAATTAGATAGAATAGTTTCGACCTTGTCAACTGATAATGAAAGAACGAAATCCGGGTAAATACCAATCCCTATTACTGGTAAAAAGATAGAAAGAGA